GTTAATGTAGCTTAACTAAACTTAAAGCAAGGCACTGAAAATGCCTAGATGAGTCATAAGACTCCATAAACACAAAGGTTTGGTCCTGGCCCTTCCGTTAGTTTTTAATAAAATTATACATGCAAGCTTCCACGCCCCAGTGAGAATGCCCTTCAGATCCCCATAGCCGATCAAAAGGAGCGGGTATCAAGCACACTCAACGAGTAGCTCACAACGCCTTGCTCAACCACACCCCCACGGGACACAGCAGTAATAAAAATTAAGCCATGAACGAAAGTTCGACTAAGTTATATTAATTAAAGGGTTGGTAAATTTCGTGCCAGCCACCGCGGTCATACGATTAACCCAAACTAACGGACCAACGGCGTAAAGCGTGTAAAAGATCTATCAACACTAAAGTTAAAATTTAACCAAGCCGTAAAAAGCTACCGTTAATACAAAATACTCTACGAAAGTGACTTTATTAATTCTGATCACACGATAGCTAAGACCCAAACTGGGATTAGATACCCCACTATGCTTAGCCCTAAACATAAATAATTCACTTAACAAAATTATCCGCCAGAGAACTACTAGCAACCGCTTAAAACTCAAAGGACTTGGCGGTGCTTCACACCCCCCTAGAGGAGCCTGTTCTATAATCGATAAACCCCGATAAACCTCACCACCTCTTGCTAATCCAGTCTATATACCGCCATCCTCAGCAAACCCTCAAAAGGAAAGAAAGTAAGCATAATCATCACACGTAAAAAAGTTAGGTCAAGGTGTAACCCATGAGGTGGGAAGAAATGGGCTACATTTTCTAAACAAGAACACACCATACGAAAGTTCTTATGAAATTAATAACTAAAGGTGGATTTAGTAGTAAACTAAGAATAGAGAGCTTAATTGAACTGGGCCATGAAGCACGCACACACCGCCCGTCACCCTCCTCAAATAATTATCCCAAAACACATACATAAATAGACATAAAATCATAAGAGGAGACAAGTCGTAACAAGGTAAGCATACTGGAAAGTGTGCTTGGATAAACCAAAGTGTAGCTTAAATAAAGCATCTGGCTTACACCCAGAAGATTTCACGTCCAATGACCACTTTGAACAAAAGCTAGCCCAAACAACAAACAACACAACTACCAAACCGTAATTAAACAAAACATTTAGTCACGCACTAAAGTATAGGAGATAGAAATTTTTCAACTGGAGCCATAGAGACAGTACCGCAAGGGAAAGATGAAAGAAGATTCAAAGTAAAAAACAGCAAAGATTACCCCTTTTACCTTTTGCATAATGAGTTAGCTAGAACAACTTAACAAAGAGAACTTAAGCTAAGCCCCCCGAAACCAGACGAGCTACCTACGAACAATCCTTGGGATGAACTCATCTATGTTGCAAAATAGTGAGAAGATTTGTAGGTAGAGGTGAAAAGCCAAACGAGCCTGGTGATAGCTGGTTGCCCAGAACAGAATTTTAGTTCAACTTTAAATTTACCTAAAACCCCAAAAATTTCAATGTAAATTTAAAATATAATCTAAAAAGGTACAGCTTTTTAGACAAAGGATACAACCTTACTTAGAGAGTAAACATAACCACAAACCATAGTAGGCCTAAAAGCAGCCACCAATTAAGAAAGCGTTAAAGCTCAACAACCAAACAACTATAATACCAAAAACCTCTGGACAACTCCTAATATAATACTGGGCTAATCTATTGAACCATAGAAGAAATAATGCTAATATGAGTAACAAGAATTATTTTCTCCTTGCATAAACTTATAACCGAAACGGATGCCCGCTGATAATTAACAACAAGATAAAAACAACCAACCAATGAACAACCTATTAATCCAATTGTTAAACCAACACAGGAATGCAACCAAGGAAAGATTAAAAGAAGTAAAAGGAACTCGGCAAACACAAACCCCGCCTGTTTACCAAAAACATCACCTCCAGCATTACCAGTATTGGAGGCACTGCCTGCCCAGTGACATAAGTTAAACGGCCGCGGTATTCTGACCGTGCAAAGGTAGCATAATCATTTGTTCTATAAATAAGGACTTGTATGAATGGCCACACGAGGGTTTTACTGTCTCTTACTTCCAATCAGTGAAATTGACCTTCCCGTGAAGAGGCGGGAATAACACAATAAGACGAGAAGACCCTATGGAGCTTCAATTAACTTACCCAATCAGAACCTACTCAAGTCAACCAAAACGGGATAAAACACTCTGTATATGGGTCAGCAATTTAGGTTGGGGTGACCTCGGAGAACAAAACAACCTCCGAGTGATATAAATCTAGACATACCAGTCGAAATAAATTATCATTAATTGATCCAAAAAACCTTTGATCAACGGAACAAGTTACCCTAGGGATAACAGCGCAATCCTGTTAGAGAGTCCATATCGACAACAGGGTTTACGACCTCGATGTTGGATCAGGACATCCTAATGGTGCAGCAGCTATTAAGGGTTCGTTTGTTCAACGATTAAAGTCCTACGTGATCTGAGTTCAGACCGGAGCAATCCAGGTCGGTTTCTATCTATTAACTAGCCTCTCCCAGTACGAAAGGACAAGAGAAGCGAGGCCCACTTAAACATAAGCGCCTTAAGACCTATAAATGATATAATCTTAATTTAGCCAGTCTAATTACACCATCTAAGCCCAAGAACAGGGCTTGTTAGGGTGGCAGAGCCCGGTAATTGCATAAAACTTAAACCTTTATACCCCAGAGGTTCAACTCCTCTCCCTAACATTATGGCCATAATTAACATTCTCTCACTAATCATCCCAATCCTCCTGGCCGTAGCCTTCCTGACACTAGTAGAGCGAAAAGTGCTAGGCTACATGCAACTCCGGAAAGGCCCCAATATTGTAGGACCCTACGGACTCCTACAACCAATCGCGGACGCTGTGAAATTATTCACCAAAGAACCCCTGCGACCACTCACTTCCTCTGCATCTATGTTTATTACAGCTCCTATCCTGGCCTTAACCCTGGCCCTAACTATATGAATCCCACTACCCATACCATACCCTCTCATCAACATAAACCTAGGAATCCTATTTATACTGGCAATATCAAGCCTAGCTGTTTACTCAATCCTATGATCTGGATGAGCATCAAATTCAAAATACGCACTAATTGGAGCCTTACGAGCCGTAGCCCAAACCATTTCATACGAAGTAACCCTAGCCATTATTCTCCTATCGGTACTTCTAATAAATGGATCATTCACTCTATCCACACTGATCACCACCCAAGAACACCTATGACTAATCTTCCCAACATGACCCCTAGCCATGATATGATTTATCTCCACCCTAGCAGAAACTAATCGTGCCCCATTTGACCTAACAGAGGGAGAATCAGAACTAGTTTCAGGATTCAACGTAGAGTATGCAGCAGGCCCATTTGCCCTATTTTTCCTAGCAGAGTACGCCAACATCATCATAATAAATATCCTCACAACTACCCTATTCCTTGGGGCATTCCACAGCCCATATATACCCGAATTATATACCATCAACTTCACTATAAAAACATTAATACTAACAATTCTATTCCTATGAATCCGGGCATCATACCCCCGATTTCGCTACGACCAGTTAATGCACCTCCTATGAAAAAATTTCCTGCCCCTCACACTAGCCCTATGCATATGACACATAGCTCTACCCGTAATCACAGCTAGCATCCCCCCTCAAACGTAAGAAATATGTCTGACCAAAAGAGTTACTTTGATAGAGTAAATAATAGAGGTTCAAGCCCTCTTATTTCTAGGACAATGGGAATCGAACCCAACCCTAAGAAATCAAAAATCTTCGTGCTACCCAAAATACACCACATCCTATAGTAAGGTCAGCTAAATAAGCTATCGGGCCCATACCCCGAAAATGTTGGTTAATCCCCTTCCCATACTAATAAAACCCCCTATCTTTATCATAATTATAACAACCGTCGTATCAGGAACCATAATTGTATTAACAAGTTCTCACTGACTAATAATCTGAATTGGGTTCGAAATAAATATACTGGCAATCATTCCAATTCTGATAAAAAATCCTAGCCCCCGAGCTACAGAAGCCTCCACAAAATATTTTCTAGTCCAAGCCACCGCATCCATACTCCTAATACTAGGCATTATCATCAACCTAACAACCTCAGGACAATGAACAATTCTAAAGCTCCCAAACTCAATAGCATCAAACCTCCTAACCATCGCTCTAGCAATAAAACTTGGAATAGCCCCCTTTCACTTCTGAGTGCCTGAAGTAACACAAGGAACCCCACTATCATCAGGTATGATTCTACTCACATGACAAAAAATCGCACCCCTGTCCGTTCTTTACCAAATTACACCATCAATCAACCCAAACCTAATAACCATTATAGCAATTGCATCAATACTGGTAGGAGGATGAGGAGGACTAAACCAAACCCAACTCCGAAAAATTTTAGCCTATTCATCAATTGCTCACATAGGATGAATTACCATTATCATAACATATAATTCTACCCTAACACTCCTAAACCTGACAATCTACATCACCATAACACTCGGAACGTTCATACTATTTATGTATAATTCATCTACTACAACACTATCACTGTCCCACACATGAAACAAACTACCCCTCATAACATCCCTGATCCTAATACTTATACTATCACTTGGAGGACTTCCTCCACTATCGGGCTTTGTACCCAAATGACTAATTATCCAAGAACTAACAAAAAACGATATAATTATTCTACCAACATTCATAGCTATCACAGCACTACTAAACCTATACTTCTACATACGATTATCCTACACCACAGCACTAACACTATTTCCCTCGACAAATAATATAAAAATAAAATGACAATTCGAAAACACAAAAAAAATAGTCTTATTAGCCCCACTAATCATTATCTCAACAATACTACTCCCAATAACACCGATAATATCTATCCTAGACTAGGGATTTAGGCTAAACCAGACCAAGGGCCTTCAAAGCCCTAAGTAAGTTTCACTAACTTAATCCCTGCAAATTAACCTAAGGACTGCGAGAACACACCTCACATCAGCTGAATGCAAATCAACTACTTTAATTAAGCTAAGCCCTTACTAGATAGGCGGGCCTCTATCCCGCGAAAATTTAGTTAACAGCTAAATACCCTAATCAACTGGCTTCAATCTACTTCTCCCGCCATGAGAAAAAAGGGGGCGGGAGAAGTCCCGGCAGGGTTGAAGCTGCTTCTTTGAATTTGCAATTCAACGTGACATTTCACCACAGGACTTGGCAAAAGAAGGGCTTAAACCTTCATTCTTAGATTTACAGTCTAATGCTATTGTCAGCCACTTTACCCATGTTCGTAAATCGATGACTATTCTCTACAAACCATAAAGATATTGGCACTCTTTACCTACTATTCGGTGCATGAGCTGGAATGGCTGGCACCGCCCTCAGCTTATTGATCCGCGCAGAATTAGGCCAACCAGGCACTCTACTAGGAGATGACCAAATTTATAACGTAATTGTCACCGCCCACGCATTCGTAATAATCTTTTTCATGGTGATACCCATTATAATTGGAGGCTTTGGAAATTGATTAGTACCCCTAATAATTGGAGCTCCCGACATGGCATTTCCCCGAATAAACAACATAAGTTTCTGACTTCTACCCCCCTCCTTTCTACTATTACTAGCCTCTTCTCTAGTTGAAGCCGGCGCGGGTACCGGATGAACGGTTTACCCTCCCCTAGCGGGAAACCTGGCCCATGCAGGAGCTTCCGTAGACTTGACTATTTTCTCCCTTCATCTAGCAGGGGTATCATCTATTCTAGGAGCCATTAACTTTATTACCACCATTATCAATATGAAGCCCCCTGCCATATCCCAATACCAAACTCCTTTATTCGTGTGATCCGTACTAATTACAGCGGTACTACTTCTACTATCCCTACCAGTCCTAGCAGCTGGTATCACTATATTACTTACGGACCGAAATCTAAATACAACCTTTTTTGACCCGGCTGGAGGAGGTGACCCCATCCTATACCAACATCTATTCTGATTCTTCGGACACCCAGAAGTATATATTCTAATTCTTCCAGGATTCGGGATAATCTCACACATCGTCACCTATTACTCGGGAAAAAAGGAACCCTTTGGCTATATAGGAATAGTCTGAGCAATAATATCCATCGGCTTCTTAGGCTTTATCGTATGAGCACATCATATATTTACCGTAGGAATAGATGTTGACACACGAGCATACTTCACCTCGGCCACCATAATTATCGCCATCCCTACAGGAGTAAAAGTATTTAGCTGACTAGCTACCCTGCATGGTGGCAATATCAAATGATCTCCCGCCATACTATGAGCCTTAGGATTCATTTTCCTATTTACAGTAGGAGGCCTCACGGGCATTGTGTTAGCAAATTCATCGTTGGATATTGTCCTCCACGACACGTACTACGTAGTAGCACACTTCCACTACGTGTTATCAATAGGAGCAGTGTTTGCTATCATGGGTGGATTCGTCCACTGATTCCCCTTGTTTTCAGGATTCATGCTCGATAGTACCTGAGCGAAAATCCACTTCACAATCATATTTGTTGGAGTCAATATGACATTCTTCCCACAACATTTTCTAGGTCTATCCGGAATACCACGACGATACTCTGACTACCCAGACGCCTACACAACATGAAATACAATCTCCTCTATAGGCTCATTTATCTCGCTTACGGCGGTAATACTAATGGTCTTCATAATCTGAGAAGCTTTTGCATCCAAACGAGAAGTAGAGACGGTTGAGTTAACATTGACTAATATGGAATGACTTCACGGATGTCCTCCTCCCTACCACACATTCGAAGAGCCTACTTACATTGTATCAAAATAAGAAAGGAAGGAGTCGAACCCTCTAAAACTGGTTTCAAGCCAATGTCATAACCATTATGTCTTTCTCAATATAGAGGTATTAGTAAAAATTATACGACTTTGTCGAAGTCGAGTTATAGGTGAAAACCCTTTATACCTCTATGGCATACCCTTTCCAAATAGGTCTTCAAGACGCAACCTCCCCTATTATAGAAGAACTAACACACTTCCATGACCACACATTAATAATTGTATTCCTAATTAGTTCACTAGTACTTTACATTATCTCAACTATACTTACCACGAAACTAACACACACAAGCACAATGGACGCCCAAGAAGTAGAAACAGTATGAACAATTTTACCAGCTATTATTTTAATTATAATTGCTTTACCCTCCCTTCGAATTCTTTATATCATAGACGAAATTAATAACCCTTCTCTAACTGTAAAAACTATAGGACACCAATGATATTGAACCTATGAATATACTGATTACGAAGACCTAAGCTTTGATTCCTACATAATTCCTACGCAAGAACTAAAGCCCGGCGAACTGCGACTATTAGAAGTGGATAACCGAGTCGTACTACCTATAGAAATAACAATCCGTATACTAATTTCATCAGAAGATGTACTACACTCATGAGCCGTGCCGTCTCTAGGACTAAAAACCGACGCCATCCCAGGACGATTAAACCAGACCACCCTAATAGCTATACGACCAGGACTATACTACGGTCAATGCTCAGAAATCTGTGGTTCCAACCATAGCTTTATACCTATCGTTATTGAATCCGTCCCATTATCTTGCTTCGAGAAATGGTCCGCCTCAATACTTCAATCACTAAGAAGCTATACAGCATTAACCTTTTAAGTTAAAAATTGAGAGTACCCCCAACCTCTCCTTAGTGAAATGCCACAACTAGACACATCGACATGGTTCACTACAATTGCATCCATAATCCTAACACTATTTATCGTATTTCAATTAAAAATTTCCAAACACCACTTTCCAATAAGCCCAGAATTGAAATCATTATCGGCATCAAAAACAAACACCCCCTGAGAAAAAAAATGAACGAAAATCTATTCACCTCTTTCACTTCCCCTACAATAATAGGCCTCCCCATCGTGACCCTAGTTATCCTATTTCCAAGTATATTATTTCCTTCACCAGGCCGACTAATCAATAACCGCTTCACCTCTATTCAACAGTGATTGATCCAATTGACATCAAAACAAATAATAATAATTCATAATCACAAAGGACAGACATGGACATTAATACTTACATCGCTCATTATGTTTATTGCATCTACTAATCTACTGGGTCTACTACCGCACTCATTTACTCCCACTACCCAACTGTCTATAAACCTAGGAATAGCCATCCCCTTATGAGCAGGAACAGTTGCTATAGGGTTACGACACAAAACCAAAGCATCCTTAGCTCACTTCCTACCCCAAGGAACACCCTCCCCCCTCATCCCAATATTAGTAATCATCGAATCCATTAGCCTACTCATTCAACCCATAGCCCTAGCCGTACGACTAACAGCCAACATCACTGCAGGTCACCTATTAATTCACCTAATCGGTGGAGCCACTCTAGCCCTCACTAATATCAGCATAATTACGGCCCTTATCACTTTCATTATTCTCATCCTACTCACGATCCGCGAATTTGCTGTAGCCTTGATCCAAGCCTACGTATTCACTTTACTAGTAAGCCTATACTTACACGATAACACCTAATGACACACCAAACCCACGCATACCATATAGTCAACCCTAGCCCTTGGCCGTTAACAGGGGCCCTATCAGCTCTCCTTATAACCTCGGGCCTAATCATATGATTCCACTTTAACTCAACCTACCTTCTATCACTAGGCCTTATAACTAACACACTAACTATATATCAATGATGACGAGACGTCGTCCGAGAAAGCACATTCCAAGGACATCACACCCCAACTGTCCAAAAGGGCCTACGGTATGGCATAATTCTTTTCATCGTGTCCGAAGTATTCTTTTTCGCAGGATTTTTCTGAGCCTTCTATCATTCCAGCCTAGCACCCACCCCCGAACTAGGAGGGTGCTGACCCCCCACAGGAATCATACCTCTAAACCCACTGGAAGTTCCTCTACTTAACACCTCAGTACTATTAGCATCGGGTGTATCGATCACCTGAGCCCACCACAGCTTAATAGAAGGAAATCGTAAACACATGCTTCAAGCCCTATTCATCACCATCCTCCTAGGTCTCTATTTTACACTTCTACAAGCCTCAGAGTATTACGAAACCCCCTTTACAATCTCCGACGGGGTTTATGGCTCTACTTTCTTTATAGCTACAGGATTCCACGGATTACACGTGATTATCGGCTCAACCTTCCTAGCCGTATGCTTCCTGCGACAATTAAAATTCCACTTCACATCCAACCATCACTTTGGATTTGAAGCCGCCGCCTGATACTGACATTTTGTAGACGTCGTATGACTATTCCTATACGTATCTATTTATTGATGAGGATCATGTCTCCTTAGTATAAACTAGTACAGTTGACTTCCAATCAGCCAGTTCTGGACACCACCCAGAAGGAAACAATAAACATAATTCTAGCCCTACTCACCAACACAATTCTAGCCTCTTTGCTTGTACTAATTGCATTCTGACTCCCCCAGCTAAACATCTACTCAGAAAAAGCCAGCCCTTATGAATGCGGATTTGACCCTATAGGATCAGCACGCCTACCATTCTCCATAAAATTTTTCCTAGTAGCCATTACATTCCTACTATTTGATCTAGAAATCGCACTACTATTACCCCTCCCATGAGCATCTCACGCAAACAACCTAACAACTACTCTCACTATAGCACTTATATTAATCTCCCTACTAGCCGCAAGTTTAGCTTACGAATGAACCGAAAAAGGACTCGAATGAACAGAATATGATAATTAGTTTAACTCAAAACGAATGATTTCGACTCATTAGACTACGACTTATCCCGTAATTATCAAATGTCCATGGTATACTTTAACATCTTTATAGCCTTCATCGTATCTTTCATAGGACTACTTATGTATCGATCCCACCTCATATCTTCTCTACTTTGCCTAGAAGGTATAATACTATCGCTATTTGTAATAATATCGATGACAATCCTAAGCAACCACTTTACACTGGCCAGCATAGCTCCCATCATCCTGCTCGTATTCGCAGCTTGTGAGGCGGCCCTAGGACTATCCCTCCTAGTAATAGTATCTAACACGTATGGGACTGACTACGTACAAAACCTGAACCTCTTACAATGCTAAAAATCATCATCCCCACCATCATATTAATACCCATAACATGAATATCAAAACCCCATATAATTTGAATCAATACAACAACCTACAGCCTACTAATCAGCCTCACCAGTCTACCACTCCTAAATCAACTTAACGACAACAGCCTAAACTCATCATTATTGTTCTTCACGGACTCCTTGTCGGCCCCCCTCCTAACACTTACTACGTGACTCCTGCCCCTGATATTAATAGCTAGTCAATTCCACCTATCAAAAGAACCACTGACCCGAAAAAAACTTTATATTACAATACTAATCCTCCTTCAACTATTTCTAATCATAACATTCGCCGCCACAGAACTAATCATATTTTATATCCTATTCGAAACAACTCTAGTGCCTACACTAATTATTATTACCCGATGAGGAAACCAAACAGAACGCCTAAACGCAGGACTATACTTCCTATTTTACACCCTAGTAGGATCATTACCCTTACTAGTAGCGTTACTACATTTACAAAATAGTATAGGCACACTAAACTTCTTAATAGCCCAATACTTAGCCCAAACCCTACCGAACTCCTGATCCAATGTTCTCCTATGATTAGCGTGCATAATGGCATTCATAGTAAAAATACCTCTCTATGGACTCCACCTGTGACTTCCCAAAGCACATGTAGAGGCCCCCATTGCCGGATCCATAGTACTTGCCGCCGTACTTCTGAAACTAGGAGGTTATGGCATAATACGAATCACCATCCTGCTTAATCCCCTGACAAGCTTTATGGCGTACCCCTTCATAATACTATCAATATGAGGAATAATTATGACAAGCTCCATCTGCTTACGCCAGACCGACCTAAAATCACTAATCGCATACTCTTCTGTAAGCCATATGGCTCTAGTAATTGTAGCCATCCTCGTCCAAACACCATTAAGCTATATAGGCGCAACCGCCCTAATAATCGCCCACGGCCTTACATCGTCCATACTATTCTGCTTAGCTAACTCTAATTATGAACGCACCCACAGCCGAATTATAATCCTTGCACGCGGCCTACAAACTCTGCTACCACTAATAGCGGCATGATGACTATTAGCGAGCCTAACCAATCTAGCACTACCCCCTACCATTAATCTAATCGGAGAATTATTCGTAGTAATAGCCACGTTCTCATGATCTAACGCTACCATCATTCTTATAGGGGTGAACATCATTATTACCGCCTTATACTCCCTATATATACTTATTACGACACAACGAGGAAAACACACCTACCACATCAAAAACATTAAACCCTCATTTACACGAGAAAATACCCTAATAATACTCCACCTTATACCACTACTACTGCTGTCACTGAACCCTAAAATAATTCTAGGACCCCTTTACTGTAAATATAGTTTAAGAAAAACATTAGATTGTGAATCTAATAATATGAGCTCAAACCTCCTTATTTACCGAAAAAGAATGCAAGAACTGCTAACTCATGCCCCCGTGCATAAAAACACGGCTTTTTCAACTTTTAAAGGATAGAAGTAATCCATTGGCCTTAGGAGCCAAAGAATTGGTGCAACTCCAAATAAAAGTAATTAATTCATTCTCCTCATTTATTATCACAACACTATTTATACTCACGATACCAATTATCCTAGCCAACACTCCAACCTACGAAAATAAACTCTACCCACAGTACGTGAAAACCACCATCTCCTACGCTTTCATAATCAGCATAATCCCCACAATAATATTCATTTCCTCAGGACAAGAAATAATCATCTCAAACTGACGCTGAATGACCATTCAAACTATAAAACTATCACTAAGCTTCAAACTAGATTACTTCTCGATAATTTTCATGCCCGTAGCCCTATTCGTTACATGATCCATCATAGAATTTTCAATCTGATATATATCCTCAGATCCTTACATCAACCGATTCTTCAAATATCTATTAATATTCCTCATCACCATAATAATTTTAGTCACCGCGAACAACCTATTTCAATTGTTCATCGGCTGAGAAGGAGTAGGCATTATATCCTTCCTACTCATCGGATGATGGTACGGGCGATCAGATGCAAACACAGCCGCCCTTCAAGCAATCCTCTACAACCGCATCGGAGATGTAGGCCTCCTCATAGCCATAGCATGATTCCTAACCAACCTAAACACATGGGACCTCCAACAAATCTTCATAATTCACCATAATAACCTAAACATACCACTTATAGGTCTCCTACTAGCGGCAACTGGCAAATCAGCCCAATTCGGCCTACATCCATGACTGCCCTCAGCCATAGAAGGACCTACGCCAGTATCAGCCCTATTACACTCAAGCACTATAGTCGTAGCAGGAGTATTTCTACTGATCCGATTCCATCCTCTAATAGAACATAATACAATAATACAGACAATCACCCTATGCTTGGGAGCCATCACCACACTATTCACAGCGATATGCGCCCTCACCCAAAATGATATCAAAAAAATCATCGCATTCTCAACTTCAAGCCAACTAGGATTAATAATCGTCACGATCGGAATTGGGCAACCACATCTAGCATTCCTACACATCTGCACCCACGCATTCTTTAAAGCCATGCTATTCATATGCTCCGGATCCATCATCCATAACCTAAACGATGAACAGGACATTCGAAAAATAGGAGGCCTATTCAAATCAATACCGTTTACTACTACCTCACTAATTATCGGCAGTCTAGCACTCACAGGCATGCCATTTCTCACAGGATTTTACTCTAAAGACCTAATTATCGAAACCGCCAACACATCGAACACCAACGCCTGAGCCCTGCTTCTAACCCTTATAGCCACATCCATAACAGCTGCCTACAGCACCCGAATAATATTCTTCACACTTTTAGGACAGCCCCGATTCAACCCCACAATTATAGTAAACGAAAATGATCCACTATTAATTAACCCCATTAAACGTCTACTACTCGGAAGCATCTTCGCAGGATACCTAATAACCCTCAGCATTCCACCCACAATGGTCCCACAACTAACTATACCATACCACCTAAAACTCACAGCTCTCGCCGTAACACTACTAGGCTTCATACTAGCCCTAGAACTTAGTACAACCTCACTAAATCTCAAATTCAAACACGCGTCAAACTTGTCCAAATTCTCGAACCTCCTAGGATATTTCCCCACCATTATCCACCGTTTAGTACCAGCAGTGAACCTAACAGCAAGCCAAAAACTAGCCTCTATATTAATAGATATAATCTGACTAGAATATCTACTACCTAAATCTATCTCCCACCTAAACATGAAATCATCAATCACCATTTCTAACCAAAAAGGCCTAATTAAACTATACTTCCTATCCTTCATAATTACCCTGGCCCTAGCCCTAATCCTAACAACAGCTAATTTCCACGAGTAATCTCCATGATAACTAATACTCCAACAAGAAGAGACCAACCAGTCACAATAACCAACCAAGTCCCATAACTATACAAAGCCGCAATACCCATGGCCTCCTCGCTAAAAAATCCTGAATCTCCTGTATCATAGACTACCCAATCACCCATACCATTAAACCCAAACACAACATCAGCCTCATCATCTTTCAAAATATAACAAGCCAACAGCAATTCAGATAGGAGACCCACAATAAACGCACCCAGTACAGCCTTATTAGAAACTCAAACCTCAGGATACTGCTCAGTAGCCATAGCAGTTGTATAACCAAAAACAACGAGTATTCCACCCAAATAAATTAAAAACACTATCAAACCCAAAAAGGACCCACCAAAACTTAACACAATACCACAACCAACCGCCCCACTAACAATCAAAACTAAACCCCCATAAATAGGAGAAGGCTTAGAAGAAAACCCCACGAAACCAACTACAAAGACGATACTTAAAATAAATACAAAATACGTTATCATTATTCCCACATGGAATTTAACCAAGACCAATGACATGAAAAATCATCGTTGTAATTCAACTATGAGAACACTAATGACCAACATTCGAAAAGTACATCCGCTGGCCAAAATTATCAACAACTCACTCATCGACCTACCCGCACCATCCAACATCTCAGCATGATGAAACTTTGGATCTCTCCTCGCAGTATGCTTAGCCTTACAAATCCTAACAGGCCTTTTCCTAGCCATACACTACACCTCAGACACCACCACAGCCTTTTCATCAGTCACCCACATTTGCCGAGACGTGAACTACGGCTGAATCATCCGATATATGCATGCAAATGGAGCCTCCATATTCTTCATCTGTCTCTACATACACGTAGGACGAGGACTATACTATGGATCATACACACTGACAGAAACATGAAATATTGGTATTATCCTCCTGTTTACAATCATAGCCACAGCATTCATAGGCTATGTACTTCCATGAGGACAAATATCATTCTGAGGAGCAACAGTCATTACTAACCTCCTATCAGCAGTCCCTTACATCGGAACTAACTTAGTAGAATGAATTTGAGGAGGATTCTCAGTTGATAAAGCAACCCTAACACGATTCTTCGCCTTCCACTTTATTCTCCCCTTCGTAGCATCAGCACTAGTAATAGTGCACCTACTATTCCTACACGAAACAGGATCCAATAACCCATCAGGAGTCTCCTCTGACTCAGACAAAATTCCATTCCACCCATACTACACAATTAAAGATATCCTAGGAACTCTCCTACTAATCCTAATTCTAATACTACTGGTAATATTTTCACCAGACCTGCTAGGAGATCCAGACAACTACATCCCAGCCAACCCACTCAGCACTCCACCACATATCAAACCTGAATGATATTTTCTATTCGCCTATGCCATTTTACGATCCATCCCCAACAAATTAGGAGGAGTTCTAGCCCTACTCCTATCAATCTTAATCCTAGCTATCATCCCACTACTTCACACATCAAAACAACGAGGAATAATATTTCGGCCCATCAGCCAGTGCCTCTTCTGACTCCTAGTAGCAGACCTACTCACACTAACATGAATTGGGGGACAACCGGTCGAACACCCCTTCATCACTATCGGCCAACTAGCCTCAGTTCTGTACTTCACAATCCTCCTAATCCTTATACCCATCGCCGGCATTATCGAAAATAACATCCTTAAATGAAGAGTCTTTGTAGTATAATAATTACTTTGGTCTTGTAAACCAAAAACGGAGAACACCATAACCCTCCCTAAGACTCAAGGAAGAGGCAACAGCCCCACCACCAACACCCAAAGCTGACGTTCTAATTAAACTATTCCCTGACATGATTAACTCCCCACATTCATATATACCACCACACCCACTGTGCCACCATAGTATCTCTTTTTCCTTTTCTCCCCTATGTACGTCGTGCATTAGTGGTTTGCCCCATGCATATAAGCATGTACATATAATGGTTGATCTTACATGATGACATAAACTTATAACACTCTGATCTAACACTATATAATCCTCGGAACAAGTGCAACTCACCTAGCCCACGAAGCTTAATCACCAGGCCTCGAGAAACCAGCAACCCTTGTGAAAAGTGTACCTCTTCTCGCTCCGGGCCCATCAGACGTGGGGGTAGCTAAACTGAATCTATACCTGGCATCTGGTTCTTACTTCAGGGCCATGGAGACTCATGAATTCAATCCTACTAACCTCTCAAATGGGACATCTCGATGGACTAATGACTAATCAGCCCATGATCACACATAACTGTGGTGTCATGCATTTGGTATCTTTTAAATTTTGGGGGGGGGGAACTGGTATCACTCAGCTATGACCGTAAAGGTCTTGACGCAGTCAGATAACTTGTAGCTGGGCTTAATTATTATCATTTACCAGCATCATACAACCATGAGGTGTATTTCAGTCAATGGTCACGGGACATACACGTATACACATACACGTATACACATACACGTATACACATACACGTATACACATACACGTATACACATACACGTATACACATACACGTATACACATACACGTATACACATACACGTATACACATACACGTATACACATACACGTATACACATACACGTATACACATACACGTATACACATACACGTATACACATACACGTATACACATACACGTATACACATACACGTATACACATACACGTATACACATACGCTTCACGCATATACGTATTCATGCTAATTTAAACGACAGACATTAAGTTAACTAAGACAAACCCCCCTTACCCCCCGTAACTTCAAAAAGTACACAGATATCTACTTTCGTCCTGCCAAACCCCGAAAACAGAACTAGATAAATGCAACAAAAATGAAGCCAGGATTTGTGACCAAATTTGACTTAACCAACCCAATCAACAGGTCACAAAACACGAACATAATACTTAAATCTTAAGTCTATCTATAGATATACATTTATCACCTCTAACTCCCCCCTATCAACCCTACACCTTCCCCACTAATTACCCTCACAAATTCACCA